CACTTCTACGAATAGCTCGTAATGCTGCGTCTCTTCCGAGACCGGGACCTTTTATCATGACTTCTGCTCGTTGCATACCTTGATCTACTACTGTACGAATAGCATTTGCTGCGGCAGTTTGAGCGGCAAAGGGTGTCCCTCTTCTCGTACCCTTGAATCCACAAGTACCGGCCGAGGACCAGGAAACCACCCGCCCCCGCACATCTGTAACTGTGACTATGGTATTATTGAAACTTGCTTGAACATGAATAACTCCCTTTGGTATTCTACGTGCACTCTTACGTGAACCAATACGTACATTCCTACGTGAACCAGTTCTCGGTATAGCTTTTGCCATATTGTATCATCTCATAAATATGAGTCAGAAATATATGGATATATCCATTTTATGTCAAAACAGATTTCTTATTTGTACATTGAGCCCTTTAGTGGGTCTGATTATCCTTGTCTTTGTTTATGTCTCGGGTTGGAACAAATTACTATAATGCGCCCCCGCCTACGGATTAGTCGACATTTTTCACAAATTTTTCGAACGGAAGCTCTTATTTTCATATTTGTCATTCCTTATCTTAATTCTTTTTTGGTAGAAAATAAGTTTCTTGAAATTTTGCATCTCGAATCGTATCGAATAAAAATGACCTAATCTTTCGAATCCTTGTTTCGGAGTCGATAAATTATACGTCCTCTGGTTGAATCATAACGACTTACTTCAATTTTGACTTTATCTCCTGGAAGTATCCGTATAAAACTACGTCGGATCTTTCCTGAAACGTAACCTAGAATCAGATCTTCATTATCTAACCGAACTCGGAACATGCCATTGGGAAGCGATTCAGTAATTAAACCTTCATGAATCCATTTTTGTTCTTTCATTTCAGGTAAAGCCCCCCTGAAGTATCAATTAATGGAGGAAAGACGATATTAGACAACTCACCCCCTTTCTTTTTTTTTTTACAAATAGGAAGAGGTTTCGGATCCCATTTGGATATTAAATGGATTACCATATATAACACAAAATTTCTCCACCGATTCGTTCTAGTCGAGCCTCCCGGTCTGTCATTATACCCCGAGAAGTAGAAAGAATTACAATTCCCATCCCACCTAAAATTCTAGGAATTCGTTGAGAGTTAGAATAGATTCGTAAACCGGGTCTACTGATCCGTTTTAAATTTAAAAAATTTCTATAGGGTCTTTTCCCATTCCTTCTATGTCGAAGGGTTAAAACCAAAAAATATTTGTTTTTTTCTCGATGTTTTCTGACGTTTTCGATAAAACCCTCTCGGAAAAGTATTTTAACAATATTTTCGGTAATATTAGTAGATGCTATGCGAACAACTCTTTTTCTATCCATATCAGCATTTCGTATAGAGGTTATTATCTCAGCAATAGTGTCTCTACCCATGATGAACTAAAATTATTGGTGTCTCAAAATTGGATATAATCAACATGTTTTTCTTTTTTTTTTTTTTTATTGATTTATGAATAGGAATTTTGCAAGGTATATGCGTGAGACACAATCTACGAATTAATCTAGTTCTTAATCTATTTCTTTCAAATACCCCAAAGATATCACGATCTCATTTTATTTTATAATACCTCGGGAGCTAATGAAACTATTTTAGTAAAATTCAATTGTCTCAATTCACGGGGGATTGCCCCAAAAATTCGAGTTCCTTTTGGATTTCCTTCTTGATCAATCACAACTGCAGCATTGTCATCATACCGTATTATCATACCGCTGTCACGTTTTAGTTCTTTACAGGTACGAACAATTACAGCTCTCACTACTTCTGATTTTTCTAGGGGCATATTTGGTACTGCTTCTTTAATCACAGCAACAATAACGTCACCAATATGAGCATATCGACGATTACTAGCTCCTATGATTCGAATACACATCAATTCTCGAGCCCCGCTGTTATCCGCTACATTTAAATGGGTCTGAGGTTGAATCATATCAAATTTTTTTTTATTCTTCCAATGCAAAGGATGAAGAAAATAAAAGAAATATTGTTTGTCCAAAAAAAGAAACCTGCGTTTTTGTTTCATCCCTAAGATTCATCTCTGTCGGTTCTACATTTTTATCCCGAAATAATAAATTGAGTTCGTATAGGCATTTTAGATGCTGCTATTAAAATAGCCCTTCTAGCTATATTTTCGGTTACTCCACCCATTTCATATAGTATTCGCCCCGGTTTAACAACAGCTACCCAATATTCAGGGGATCCTTTCCCCGAACCCATACGTGTTTCAGCAGGTCTTACTGTAACTGGTTTGTCTGGAAATATACGGACCCATATTTTTCCACCACGGCGTGCATTTCGTGTCATTGCTCGTCGACCTGCTTCGATTTGTCTAGATGTGATCCAAGCAGGTTCAAGTGCCTGAAGAGCATATTTACCGAAACAAATATGATTACCTCGATAAGATATTCCCTTCATTCTTCCTCTATGTTGTTTACGGAATCTAGTTCTTTTGGGGTTATAGTTGATGGTTGTTTCAGAATTCCATCTCTACTACAGAACTGGACGTGAGAGTTTCTTCTCATCCAGCTCCTCGCGACTAAAAGGATTCAAAATTGAATTTCAATTAATTTGAATAGATATTTGAATAGATAAGATATTAGTAGATATTAGAACATTTTTCTAAAAAAAAAATGTTTCTAATGTGCTAATAAATCTTGATTTTCTTTTGTCCTTTATCCAAAAAAAAGAAAGTTTTCGCGGGCGAATATTTACTCTTGCAATCTCTATTTCAGTCATTGATTTCCGGTTCATTTCGCCATCCCGATTAGTGAATCAGTAAGATTCATTTGTTCAATAAAATCTTTTGCATTCACAGGTTACATCGTTCCCACCGCTTCGTATTTAATGGTTAGGTCAGAATTCTACAACGGAGCTCATAATCTAATTTATTCTTGAGTCAACCTTCTTAGTCTTTATTGGCTCGAAGCTCTTGATTTTTTTCTTCTATAACTATAAGAAGGATTCATTTAATGTTTCATTATGGATGAATCAATTAGTATTGATGCTTTATTACACTGTCTTTTATGAGATGACTCATAGACCTTACATATTGGAATTCTATATCATTGATATTCTTTTTCTTTCTTTCTCTCATCCTTCCATTTATCCACACCTTTCTTCTGTATTTTGCTTTCAATTTTGAATTCAAGTTTATTCAAAAAAAATTCAGTTGCTACAAAGATATGATTGATTTCTCATATCTTGACTGGTTCTTTAGATCCAGATAATACGAAGTGATGAGTTGGTTTTCATACTACCGGGCTGGTCTTTTTTTAATCCTAACCCTAAAAAAAACCAACGAGTCACACACTAAGCATAGCAATTATATGAAAAGTTCAATCGAATTTTTATTCAACCCTATAGAATTAAGAATTCGAATTGCTTGCGTTGATTGGCCAGAAAAAGAATTAAAGTTTTCTTATTCTTCTTCCTTGTCTATAAAAATCCAAATTTTGATGCCTAATACCCCATAGATAGTCCGAACTGTATAGCAACAATAATCAATTTTAGCTCGAATAGTTTGTAGGGGAACTCTACCCTCTCTGATCCATTCGACACGTGCAATTTCTTTTCCGTCGATACGACCTGCAATTTGTACTTGAATTCCTTTTGTATCTGCTTGTTCAGTTAATTCAATAGCCTTTTTCATTGCTTTTCGAAATGAAACTCGATTCTTTAATTGTCCGGCTATAAATTCCGCAAGAATATTAGGGTTTCCATAAGGTTTTGCAATTCTTGTGATAGCAATGTTAAGTTTTCGGTTCACATAATGAAATTCTTTTTGTAGATTCATCTGTAATTCTTCGATTCCTTGCGGTTTACTTTCGATTAATAACTTTGGGAATCCCATAAAGATTATGACCTGGATCAAATCGATTCTTTTTTGAATCTCTATACGTGCAATTCCCTCGGCGCCAGAGGATATTCTCATATTTTTTTGTACATAATTTTTTATAAAATCTCTTATTTTTTGATCTTCTTGTAGACCCTCAGAATAATTTTTTGGTTGTGCAAACCAAAGAGAATGATGACTTTGGGTTGTACCAAGTCTGAAACCAAGTGGATTTATTTTTTGTCCCATACTACCCCACTACTATACATATTGTGATATACCATAGTTGTCTTTTTCCATCTAGGTTTTTTTAACGAATATAGTGATACAAATTCATATTCATCTAAAGATATATCTTTCACTACAATAGTTATATGGCAGGTAGTTCTTTTTATCGCATAGCTACGTCCTCGAGCTCGAGGTTTGAATTTCTTCGCGGTAGTACCTTCGTTAACCTCAGCTTTACTAATTATTAAATTGGCTTCGTCGGAACCCAGAATGGAACCAGCATTTGTTGCTGCAGAATAAACCAATTTAAAAATTGGATAACATGCTCTATAGGGCATGAGTTCTAGTATCATAAGTGTTTCCTCATAGGAACGTCCGCGAATTTGATCAATTACTCTTCTTGCTTTGTCTGCAGATATACATATATGTCGACCTAACGCGTATACTTCCGTTTTTTTCTTCCGTATGCTACCTAGCGGACGCAGAGGAGGGTAGTCTTCCGTTTTTTTCCTGTTTAGTATCCTATTTAAAAAATTTGACATAAGGTTTCTCTCCTACTAATGAATCATAAGTATCTATCCAGATTTTTTTAAGATGAGATTAACGACGAGATTTATTATCACTTTTTGCATGTCCTCGGAAATTTAAAGTAGGTCCAAATTCTCCCAATTTGTGACCTACCATACGATCTGTTATATAAATAGGCAAATGCTCCTTACCATTATGAATAGCAATCGTATGGCCGATCATTGTGGGTATAATGGTAGATGCACGGGACCAAGTTACTATTATTTCTTTTTCTGCTTTTTTATTAAGCTTATCAATTTTTTTTAATAGATGATTGGCTACAAAAGGATTTTTTTTTAGTGAACGTATCACAGCTTACTCCTATTCCTATTTTTGTTTTTTTTTTC